ATGCAAAAACAATTTTTTGTGCAACCTTAATGTATTCCTATCTTAATTAGGAGTTCCTAGATGGGGTTTCTTTCTGTTTTACATAGAACATATTACTATTACTCTTACTCTAATTCCAAATCAGATTAGAAGTCATTAGTCATTCCTAAGAGACACCTCAGTATCTATATTTAAGCATTCAAAAGGTATCTTTTATTCATTTTAATAACAGAAAAATATAAAATAAAATTAAAATCTAGAAAATATCTATTCTCTACTGTGCTGTATTTTTGTCGTATATTGTTTATTCCTATGAAATATCAATTCCTATGAAATATCAGATGAAAAGAAACAATTTTAGAACGAGTATAATGAACTTCATAAAATTCTTTGATCGGTTCTTCCCACAGAAATGATCCGTTTTATTTGACTGATGGGGACAATAAACAATTAATTATAACAAATTAAAATATAAAAAACAAATTAAAATATAAAAATAATAAAAATATAACAAATACTAAAAACAAATATTAAAAAACAAATACTAAATAATAATATAATAAATAATAAATAAAAGAGAGTCGTCTTATCTTACTCGAAACGCCTTGTAATCTTCAACCAATTCTGCGCTTCAATATAATTTCCAGGAGTAAGTGCTATAGCTTGCTTCCAATATTCAGCGGCTTGATCGAACCACGCCTCCGCAATTTCCGAGTCTCCTTGCCGAATGGCCTGTTCCCCTCGGTCGGAATAGGCGAGTAATTTCCTTCCCTTAGAACCGTACTTGAGAGTTTCCTACCTCATACGGCTCCGCAGTTAATTCTTTGGATGCCCCATTTTTCTCGAGTTAACCAAAAGAGGGTAATCACATGAGTTTCAAACTTGAATTTTGATTAATAATCCGTTTTATCTTTTCTCCCACCTTCAGAAGAATAAAAATAAAACAAACAAATATAGGCATTCTACTATTGTTAGAATTTTCTGAAAGGTAACTATCTCGATTTCATTTTCATATATAAATTTATATAGATTATATAGATATAGAATCCTTGAAAAAGACCTTCTCTCATAAGAAAGTAAAGAAAAGACTTACTATCTTTGGGATCTGATGCTACACCGCTGCTCAATACTTTAGGGGATCGACTCTGTTACATAAATTGATTCCTAACTTTTGTCTTATATTCTGACATAAGTAAGCAGTTCTTATTGTATCGGTCAAAAATCTCGCTAATTGATCTTTACGGGGCTTCCTCTATCAATTAGATCCTTTATCCATAGAAGAAAGTATCTAGGCATATTTCTTCATATTTCGACTTCTATGAAGTTTCTTTCTTTGCTACAGCTGATAAAAATCGTTGTTTTGGACGATGTATATGTAGAAAGCCTATTTTTTTTTTTATTAGTAGATTTTGCTCTTTCTTTCTTTTTTATTTCTATAGTGGAGATAGTCGCACGTAATGACAGATCACGGCCATATTATTAAAAGCTTGTGGTAAGAAAGGGTTTCGTTCTAGTGCCCGAAAATAATATTCCAAAGCTTTTGTGTGTTCTCCATTACTTGTGTGAATAAGACCTATATTATAGAGTATATAACTTCGATCATAGGGATCAATTTCTAGTCGCATAGCTTCATAATAATTCTGTAAAGCTTCCGCATAATTTCCTTCGGATTGAGCAGCCATCCGTTACGGTCGTCATTCGATTCAAAAAATCTCCGTTCCAGAACCGTACGTGAGATTTGCATCTCATACGGCTCCTCCTTTATGTGCATAATGAGAATATTTCACTCTTTTTTGATTCTATGTATTATTCTCATTATAAACTGAGCGGGGCTAGTGTTTTTACAAGAAATCTCTAGACAACCTTCCTGCAAAAGATCTTTTCTTAACAGCAAGCATGTTGGTATTAGATAAAAATGTTAAGTTAACTCCAACAATTTCTTTGTCCTCAACGTTCCTCACTTTCTAGGAATTAGGCACTTCAACAGTCTTCGATGGTTATATGGGTATCCAAAGTACGAACGAGATGGATGTTTGTTGTCCCAACCACTCTTCTTAGTCCTGATCCCAATAAGGAAAACGGATAATTTATAACAAAGGTTTCGTGTGTTGTTGATTCCTAGGCGTAGTGCTTCTTCCTCTATGCCGCCTATTGGTAAAAGTAAGGTTAACCTGAAATAGAAAACCCATAACCATAGGTATAACCTTTCGCTCAATGCTAGAATCGACAATTAAAGCATCTGAGGCTGCATTAATCGGGGATACACGACAGAAGGAATTGTTTTATTTATCAACTTCACCTTCAACAAGCGTAGAGTTATTTCAAATCTTTTTATCCCGACTAATGCGTCTTTCTCCTAAGACTTGAGAGCGGTAAATAAAAAAAATCAAATCACACCATCTCTGTAATAGGTAAATGCCTCTTTTTCTCCCAAGGTTGTCGGAATTATTCGTAATAAGATATTGGCTACAATTGAAAAGGTCTTATCAATAAAATTTCCAGTTATCCGGGATCTAGGCAT